ACGAAGGTAGTTTAATACCTTCGTTTAATGATTAACTCCTACCTGTTCCTCCGGAATACTTGGACAGAAACCAAAAGGTCGATTCGTATGGTCTGGCTAGGGATAAAGTCAAACGAGTCTCGATTAAGTTGCTCCTTTTTTTGGTAGGCTAAAAAAGCCTAAACCATAAAAGGTAAAAAGAAGTCAAATACCCCGTCTGCGGGATCAAAAAATAGAGAGGAACTCCAACACTTCAAATAGTAATAAAGGGGATAAAGAATATGCTCTGGGACGGAAGGATTCGAACCTCCGAATAGCGGGACCAAAACCCGTTGCCTTACCACTTGGCCACGCCCCATTTAGATTTCTATTCGACACGAATAATCAATAATATTAATATTTATTTTTTGTCAACTCCAAGATAAATAGTTATAGAGTAGATTAAATGTAGATTAAATTGTTAGTAAAATTTTAATACGTGTAAATATAGAATGTAACTTAATTTATTGATCATTAGATAGAATTCAATTAAGATATTGTATGAAAAGTATGATTTCTTCGATTCTCTTTTGAGAATTGAAGGACTTTTGGTTGGGCGGATTCAAAAGAAAAGCGGGACTCTTTGTCTCCTTTCATTTTACCTTTTCCCTATATTTATATTATATAAATAACTCAATCAAAATGGAATTATCTCACAGAACAAAACGTCTGCTATGCTTAATATTTGTAGTTTGATAGGGATCTGTCATTATGCCTTTTTTTCATATTCAAGTAACTTTTTGTTCGGAAAATTGCCGGAAGCCTATGCTTTTTTGAATCCAATCGTAGATGTTATGCCCGTCATACCTGTGCTATTTTTTCTCTTAGCTTTTGTTTGGCAAGCTGCTGTAAGTTTTCGATAAGATATTTAATTTGAAAATCGCCTATAAAAGTACTGCTTTACTTTAGTTGATAAAAAATTATAACAATTGATAGGATCATATATGTTTTAGAGTACGAACCCCTCAACTCAACTTGTTGGTTAGTCGGAATAACCCCGACCCCCCGGTTTATTTTTTTTATTTTTGAACCCTTTTCGAGTGAAAGCTCCGTATTATTCTTATTTATTATTCTTATTCTATTAGAAAAGATATTTTTATTTTGGTTAATGGAAAACTCTTATTCAAAATGAATTTCTGAAAATATTTTTCTATTTAGAATTTTGTTATTCGTATTCACAGAAGATATGTGGTAGAAAACTGTAGGACCTATTCTATTTTTTTTTGAAAAAAAATTATCTTGGAGATTTTAGAATGCTTACTCTCAAACTCTTCGTTTACACAGTAGTGATATTTTTTATTTCTCTCTTCATCTTTGGATTCCTATCTAATGATCCCGGACGTAATCCTGGACGTGAAGAATAAAAGGTATGTTTCTTTATAGATTTTTTGAGGATTTTTTTTATGTTTAACTAAGAACAAAAAGTATTTGGACAATTTGAAAAAAAAATAAAGTTATCAACGAAAGAGGAAAGAGAGGGATTCGAACCCTCGGTACGAATAACTCGTACAACGGATTAGCAATCCGTCGCTTTAGTCCACTCAGCCATCTCTCCCAATTGAAGATGTTGCTAAATTACACATAAAAGTAAGGAGTATTTCTTTCTCTATTATATAGATATTATATAGAATAGATATTATATAGATATGTACACTTTTTAGCAGCAATTTGATTTCGTTAAATAAAAAAGGGGCTGTAAAGTGCCAACAAAACAATATTAAAAAGTAAAATAAAAAAGACTTCTCCTTTTTTTGATCTTGTTCAAAAGACCCGTCTTTCTTATTTTATTACCACGGGCCCGGCCTGTTCAGCCCCTAACCGGGCCTTTTTTGTTCAAAGAAAACCAATTTTAAATAGATTCTAGATAAATAAGAATGATTTATCTGATTGGAAAACAAGTTAGTATTCTATAAAATTTGAAAACGGAATACGAAATCTTCAAGCAAGAATAAAAAGGGAAGGGATGAAAGTTCCATAGACGAAAACTCAAAAGGGTCAACACTCTAATTTGTATTCTTTTGAGAGGATACTAACTTTATTAATTTACTATTATTCTGGTCAATTTCCCCGTTCGACAAAAGGTCCGATTGTATACAATAATCACACTGTAGCGGGTATAGTTTAGTGGTAAAAGTGTGATTCGTTTTTCTAACCCTTTACTAGTTAAAGGGTCTTTACTTTCGGTTTGATTCCTATTCCGATCAAAAACTTTATTTCCTAAAATTAACAATTAACATAGAAACTAAAAGGATTAAATCCTTTCCCTCTCAATCGCATATTCGAGAAAAGAAAAAAATACACATTATCGTGATTTCTATCCACCGGTCACTTATAAAGTGAGAAATTGGATTATGAAATAGCGAAACATAATTTTGAATTGAATTAATACTTCGAATTTAATAAGTAAAAAGGTCCATGGATGAAGATACAAAGGAGGTTTCTAATCGTAACTAAATCTTCCATTTTTTATTTGTAGAGAAGA